GCCTAAATTCTAAACTAAAAAAATAGAAGGACTATTCCTCCATAGCCCCAAGAATGCCAATATTAGCACTGATGGTACGAAAATGTAACTCACTATTCAAACAACTATTCAGAGTACCTAGAGCTCCTTGTAAGGCTTGTTGGAAAACTCGCTGTCGGACTTGATTAATCGCTCTTTGTTGTTCAAAAAGAAGGGTTTCATTTTTGTAATTTTCTAATCGTTCCAAATTATCACAAGTGGCATTAATCAAATTTTCTTTTTCTCGTTCTATCTCGGAGTATCCATTCACTCGATATTCATTTGCTTCCGTTTCCACTTTACGTAAGCGTGCCCGGGCTTTTTCGAGTTGCTCAATAGCTCCTTTACGTAATTCTTCTGAATTTCGAATAGTACTCAAGATCCTCTGTTTTCGATTATCTAATAAATCATTTAATGAAAGTAGATTTTGTTACCATTAATTAATTTCACAACTTACATGATCTCTTCCCGAACCAAACATGAATCTTTCGATTCATTTGGCTCTCACGCTTCATTTTTAATTTACGGGCATTCCATATATCTAAATGTAATGAGCCTACCCTCTCCTTTCTGTTCGTATTCAAAGATATAAAAATTTATCTTATACAAGACCTGAGTTCATCGGAGGACTCTTCTGACCAGACAAAAAGTCTATAATTGTCAGCAAAGTTGTTTCTTTATTTTTTATTTATTTATTTTTATTGTTTTAATTATTTTTTAGGTTTCGTTTTCTTTTAGTTAGTTTTATTTATTCAATATTAAAATCCAAAAATTCTCATTCTATGCATAGGTTGTCTATTCAGCATTGAATAAAAAAGGGGCGCCTTTTTCCTTAGGCAATGGTTCAAATTATTTTATCGATATGAGTGTTCTATATCGGATAAATTGACAACTATGCTTTTTTTTTTATTTTTAAACCATCTTAGTACTAACATAGTGGTAGAAAGAGTACCATGTTTGTTGTGCCTAGACTTCAAACAGTTTAGCTTTAACCATGTTAATGGTCCCACATCATTGGTTGATAGAGAATCAAAGTCAATGTACCAATGAATTACGAAATGCTATGGTTCTTACATATGATTACTTAATTTATTCAGAAGTAATTCGTCGAGATCATGCACATTTTTTATAATTTATATTTATTTTTTATAATTTTTATAATATAAATTATAATATAATATAAATAAAATATAAAAATTAATATAAAATAATATAAATAAAATATTTAATATAAAATAATATAAATTAATATAAAATAATATAAATTAAAATAATAATATAAATTAAAATAATATAAATATAAATAAATAATATAAAAATAATATAAATATAAATAAATATAAAATATAATAATAATAATAATATAATTAATAATATAAAATATAATATAATATAATATATAAATAATATATATATATAAAATATATATAATAATAATAAATATTAATATAATTAATAATATAAAAAATATAATTATAATAATATAATTAATAATATAAAATAATATAATTAATAATATAAAATAATATAATAAAATTTATAATAATAAAAAAAAATATATAAAAAATAAATATATTATATAATATATTATATTTATATTATATTATATTTTAATTTATAATTTTAATATTAAAATTATAATATAAATAAAAAAAATATAATAATAAATAAAATATAATAAAAAAATAAAGTGCAGCCGGTCGGATCCAACCTATTTTTGAAATATACAACTCGCACACACTCCCTTTCCAAAATAAATCAATACGCCAAGTACTACACTTAGATTTATTGGATTTGTTGCTAAAATATCGGTATTAAACCCAAAACCCCCGGCGGGTGGCCAGTGGCCCAAGGAAACAAAAGAATCGGTTACACTTTTCATATACTCTCCTCTTATAGATAGGACTAACAAAGAACAGAGTTCTTTTTGGATCACTTCACCCTCCCCTTTTTGATTGATTTCCTTTTTTTTTATGTTATGGGATTTTTTATTGGGAATAGGTTAATTTATTTGATTTAATTTATTTAATTATATTTGAATTTTATTTTTTTTTTTATTCTAATTTTCTAATTAAAGTTTCCAGTTTCCAAGAAGATACTTTATTGGGTTGTGGTCGGTCCTGGGTATTATGCCAATTACAAAATACCTCGTTTGTTGCGTTGCAACACATCCTAAAAAAAGGTTTCCATTATACTAAGAACTAAAAACGGGAAGGAAGAAAGCGAGAGGATCCGCTAATTACTAATCCTAAAATCCGTCCTTCCCGGAGGTATTCTCTCAACGAATAAGTAATTGTTAGAGTGAAATGTTGATATAATTTGAAAAAAAAAAACAAATGGCGAGTCTAAGTCAAAAAAAGTACATTACGTACTTTTCTTCTAGAATTAAACAAATGGATTCGCAAATAAAAGTGCTAATGCCACGACCAGTCCATAAATTGTTAAAGCTTCCATAAAAGCCAAACTTAGCAATAAAGTACCTCGTATTTTACCCTCTGCTTCTGGCTGTCTTGCAATACCTTCTACAGCTTGACCTGCAGCAGTACCTTGACCAACCCCAGGTCCAATAGAAGCAAGCCCTACGGCCAATCCAGCAGCAATAACAGAAGCGGCAGAAATCAGTGGATTCATGGTAAGCTCCTCACAAAAAAAAAAGAAATGGTTAATGATACAATCAACCAATTAATCATCAGAAATAGAAATACAGAAATACTTCGAAATCTCGTTTTTAGTTCTTATACATGATGGAATTTTTGTAAATCTAGATGCATATGATTCTAATCATTGCATTTCTTTATTTTTTCATTCAATTCTTCATTCTTCTAAATCCTTGAGTTCAGAGTTCATCTGTTTATTTGTTCAATCCCCAATCACAGACAAAGCAGAAGGACTTTCTATCGGAATCCCATCTAAGTGCAGTGAGCTGTGAAATGAAATAGAAATATTATATATAATATAAGATAAAAGAGCCTGACTATAACTAGTGAATTTCTAATATCACATATACACTTGTTTCTTCCATAACGTAAACCGCATATTGAATATGATTCTAGAATTTTTTTTTGAATCATATGGGGGGCTGGACAGACTTATAACTATTTATTACATATGTCCTGTTTCATTTTCCTAAGCTAAACTAGCTTTTTATTTAGTCTTACATCTAAAAAAGATAACAATTTTTATTCAATTCAAATTAAAAATTGTTGTAATTAACTAAACAAAAAACAAAACAAATATAAATAACAAATAAAATATAAATACAATATAAATTTTTTTTTATAAATTGGAGAAGTCTATAATATAAATTAGCCAAAATCTTAGGAAAAAGATCTAGATTTTTTTCCTAAGATTTTATTACAATTAAATAATATCGTACATCTTTCCCGCTACGACTCTATACCATATATAAAAATAAAAGTTTTATCTATTCTAATTTCTCGCCAAGTCGATTATATTAAATTGAACTCCACATGAATTGGGATAAGGTTGAAAAAAAAAAAGAAAAAAAACAATTTTAAAAGCTAGTCAATGATGACCCTCCATGGATTCACCTATATAAGCCGCGGCTAAAGTTGCAAAAATAAGAGCTTGAATACCGCTTGTAAATAATCCAAGGAACATGACGGGTATAGGAACTACTGAAGGTACTAAAGAAACAAGAACAACAACTACTAATTCATCAGCCAATATATTTCCGAAAAGTCGAAAACTAAGCGATAAAGGTTTTGTGAAATCTTCTAGGATGTTAATTGGTAAAAGTATTGGAGTTGGTTGAATGTATTTCCCAAAATAACTCAAACCTTTTTTAGTAAGACCCGCATAAAAATATGCCACTGACGTGGGTAAAGCTAAAGCAACAGTAGTATTTATATCATTCGTGGGCGCAGCTAACTCCCCATGAGGTAACTGTATTATTTTCCGAGGTAAAAGAGCACCTGACCAGTTAGAAACAAAAATAAATAAGAACATAGTTCCAATAAAGGGAACCCAAGGACCGTATTCTTCTCCAATCTGAGTTTTACTCAAGTCCCGGATGAATTCAAGGATATATTCGAAGAAATTCTGACCGTCGGCCGGAATGGTTTGTGGATTCCGAACAGCTATGGTAACTGAACCTAATAAGATAGCAATTACGACCCAAGAAGTGATAAGTACTTGGGCATGGACTTGTAAACCTCCTATTTGCCAATATAAATGTTGGCCTACTTCTACACCCGATATATCATATAGCCCTTTAAATGTGTTAATGGAACATGGTATAACATTCATATTGTCCTCTGACAGAAATTGAACTTAAAAAAAAAATTATTTTGATTCACCCATCTCTTTCTTAACTGACCCACTTTAATCATTAATCGTATATTTAGGATACTAAGTAATCACATAATATCCCCAATCCGAGTACTTTTTTATTTTTTATCTTTTTTTTTTATTTTTTATCCAGGAATAGCAATCAATCCAATAAAAAATCTATGAAGTTTCCCGAAGTAATTGACTTATCTATCTTATTATTATATTATATTATTAATTTTGATTAATCATAATCAATGATTTCTTATATAACTAGAACGACCTTCACAAATTGCGGATACTAATTTGTTAAGAATCAATCGGATTGAAGCGATAGCATCATCGTTGGCTGGAATCGAAATATCTGCGAGATCTGGGTCACAATTTGTATCGATTAAACAAATCGTTGGAATCCCCAAAATAACACATTCTCGAAGAGCCGTATATTCTTCTTGCTGATCAACGATAATTACAATATCGGGTAACCCTGTCATATATTTGATCCCACCCAGATATGTTTGCAAGGTGGATAATTGTCTCTTCAACATTGCTGCATCCCTTTTGGGGAGACGGTTGAGTTTCCCCATCCTTTGCTCGGCTCTTAAATCCCTGAACTTTTGAAGTCTCGTTTCCGTAGTGGACCAATTCGTTAACATACCACCAAGCCATTTTTTATTAACATAATGGCACCGAGCCTTTATTGCAGCGGATGCTACTGAATCAGCTGCTTTATTTTTTGTACCAACGATTAAAAAGTGTTTTCCTCTACTTGCTGCATCAAAAACTAAATCGCAGGCCTCTGATAAAAAACGCGCAGTTCTTGTAAGATTTGTAATATGAATACCTTTACGTTTTGCGGAGATGAAAGGTGCCATTCTAGGATTCCATTTCCTAGTACCATGACCAAAATGAACTCCTGCTTCCATCATTTCTTCCAAATTAATGTTCCAATATCTTCTTGTCATTTTTCCCCATACTTGCTCGTTGTTTTTTTTCTTTAAAAACAACGAGACGAGGTATCTGAAATAAATAATTGTTCCGATGGAACTTTCTACCGAGGATTGACCGTTGATACACGATCCAAACCATTAATTCCTTTTAATTCATTATGATCTTTATTATCAATCAAATAAAAAAATTGGACCAGATAATAAAATTATAATATAAAAAAAGAATCTCCTTTTAGGAATCATTAAATCGTGTCAATGGTTGTTCTGATGTCTCATAGAAATTGTTTGGGACGCAAGAACTCAAAAATTCTCTATGGTGAAATAAGATATCTCTCATCTTTCCTTCAAACAAATTCTTCTTTTTGATTTCCAAATGAATGTTTTTGTGTTGCTTTGAATGATGTACTAATTTTTTGAATCCGGTACCAACAGGTACAATTCCCCCTAGAACAACATTTTCTTTCAGGCCTTTCAACCAATCAATACGACCTCGTAGAGCAGCTTTTGCTAAAACTCGAGCAGTTTCTTGAAAACTAGCTTCGGATATGAAACTTTGAGTATTAAGAGATGCCCTCGTTATTCCCAATAAGATTGCTCGATAACAGATCGCTTCGTCCAAAACACGCCCTGCTCGTTCCGCTCGCAACAATCCGATTAGCTCTCCGGGTGAAAAAACATTAGACATTCCATCTTCTGAAACCAACACTTTTGATGTTACTTGACGGACAATAATCTCTATATGTCTATTATGTATCTGTACCCCCTGAGATCGATAAACCCTTTGGATCTTATTAACCAAAGAGATACGGCTTTGGGCGATGGTTAGTTCCGTGCTAATCAAGAATCCCCAAGGGATTCCAAGAATTCTTGATATACGTTCATTCCAACCTTTAACCCTCTTTTCGAGATTTATCGATATTGAATCAATCGAACGCACTTCTAACACTTGTTCCACTTTTGGAAGACCTTGCGTTATGTCACCAGATCTGGATTTTTCATATATAAATGTAACTAATGTATCTCCCCTGTGAAGGATTTCCCCATAATGACCATGAACCGTTGCTCCTGGAGTAGCCAAATAGGGCTTGGCTGATCTTATTACTAAGCAGTCAACATGAACAATTAGAACTTGACCAGATTTTTTCTGTGATACGTATTTGAATAGACACACATTTTCACAAAAAAATTGTCCAAGGCTAATAATTGTGGACGTCTCATCACAATAATCGTGGTGGGGAAAACGCCAATTAAAATCGAATGGATTAAAAATGATGTTACTGCACGGATCGGGATTAAAAATCCCCCTATTTTCGTCTATTAAAAAATATTTAAGTACTTTGAAAGTCTGACTAAATTTGTTAAGTAACAAATATTTCTTTAACAAAATCTGATTATAAGTTATTAAATGGTAAGATGAATAAAAATTTGCAATCTTGAGTACTACTATACCTAAGGGGCCTAACGAATTCCTAATTGGAATTATAGGATCCGCTTTAATTGATTCCTTTGTCGCATTGTTATATTTCAAACCATTGAATGGGCCAATTCGAGAATAGTTGGATGATAACAAAATTTTCAAAGATTGGCATTCCTTATTTTGATTCAACAACGTACCACAAGTTCCTTTATGTTTGGTAAGTGATTGAATCTTTGCCTTGGAATAAAAAGGATTAATATTGGTGTAATCTAATCTATTATGGTTAATCAATCCTGAACTCACCGTACAATTTCTTTTTCCGGTATACGGAATAGGGGAATTGACTACCTCAATTCTTATGAAATTGCAAATTAGATCATTTGTCCTTATTTCAACAAAAGAAGCACGAACCCCCTCTATAGAACCATTTTGTTCTTGGTTCCAATCCAATACTAAGCAAGTCCGAACTAATTGAATGCTTGCGTGATAAAGTCCTCGAATTGGCTTGCCATTTCCATAAAGGATATAATTAACAACTCTAAGTTGGACATTATCCCCTTCCTGCAAAAGATCCTGGGGGAAAAATGTTGCTAAATTGATCCCATCCGCTATTTCATATGTGACTACGGATCGAACCGAAACAAAATACTTTTTCTTAGTAGGTGTGATCCGTTGGACATAGATCCAATTTTTCAATTTTGTTGATTCCTTAGAATTTTTTTTTCCCGCTCCCGGTGGTATCAAGATGCCGCTGTGCCTGGATATCTTATCTGTCTCTCCAGGAAAATGGATATCCCCAGAAAAGATTTTGAGTTCAATACTTTTTTTTTTTCTCTCCACTCGGACCAATCCACCCACTCGACTTCTTGTATTTAAAGTGAGTGGTGTATCCACTCCAATAATACTATTGTTCCGGACCATTATCAACGAAGATCCAGGTAAGACATGCACTTCCTCGGGAATGAAAAAAAATCGATCTACTTTCATTTGGTATTTTGGACTAAATTCTTTTGCTCCTCGATATTCAATCAAATCTTCTTTTTTGACGATCGAATCAACCTCTACAGTCCCATATTTAGTAATCCCCGAACTGTTTCTTCGGTATCGGGGATCGTCGAAATAAGCAAGAATACTATTTCTACGTAAAATACCATTTATGGGTATTTTAATCGAAACACCAAAACGGGGTATTAGTTCTTTCTCGCGCCCTTGATCATATTGTAATGGAATGATCAATCTATTTCTTCGCCTCTTTGCCAAAAAATAAGAATATTCGTGGAGAATAGAAGGATATTTAAAATTCCGATGACCATTGGATATGCTTCGATCAGGTCTTGAATAATCAAGAGCCCCCTCTTTTTTTTTACTAGAAGAATCCGAACTAAACAATTTATGTCTCGTTGGATCATTAGTTACTGATAGGTCAGAGATATATCTTTCTTCGAGAGAAAAAGAATGAACATTTATTTGATCTTGATCCTTGTGGAGAGAAAAACAGACAATACTAGATCTGCACGTACCTACTGCTAATATCCATAAATGACTTGTTTTTGGTAATAGATGAACATTACCATAAGTATATTCAGGTGCATGGTAGACATCGGTACTCCAGTGCATTTCTCCCCCTGATTCAGAATAAATATGTTTTCGAACCTTCTCTTTAAAAGTTAAAGTGGATGCTCCGGCACGAATCTCAGCAATCACTTGTTCTGATTCTACGTATTGATCATTTTGAACTAAAATCAAACTTTTTTTGGGAATATTTACATTATGGATAATATCCTGACTTTCAATAGTTACATACAGGTCTATAGAACATAGAAAGGCTGGATGTCCATGACGGGTACGTGTGGGATGAACCAAATCCTCATTGAATTTAATTTTTCCATTAAAGGGAGCTCGTACGTGTTCTGCAGTACCGCCCGTGAATACTCCGCCAGTATGAAAAGTTCTTAATGTTAGTTGAGTCCCTGGTTCCCCAATTGACTGGCCCGCAATAATACCTACAGCTTCTCCCAATTCGACCAGGTCACCGTGAGTGGGACTCCGACCATAACATAATTGACAGATCCAAGATGTACTCCTGCAAGTAAATGGAGTTCTAATATATATTGGCTGTGCTCGAAAGGTTATGAATCGATTGACAAGTCCAATCCCAATATCTTGATTTCGGGCGGCAATGCATCGTAGACCTATATATATATCGTCTGCTAATACACGACCAATTAGTGTTTGGATAAAAATGCGTTCCGTCATCCCATTTCGAGGACTTACGGAAATACTTCGAATAGTACCACAATCCGTTCTGCGTACAATAATGTGTTGAACTACTTCAACAAGTCTACGTGTCAGGTATCCAGCATCTGATGTTCGTACAGCAGTATCCACAACTCCTTTACGGGCTCCATAGCAAGAAATTATATATTCCGTCAAAGAAAGTCCTTCGCGTAAGTTGCTTTGAATGGGTAAATCAATCATTTGTCCTTGGGGATCCGACATTAATCCTCTCATACCTACTAATTGGTGTACTTGAGATGCATTTCCCCTAGCTCCTGAAAAGGACATTAAATGGACTGGATTAGAGGGATCAGTCATCAGAAAATTAGGATTCATTTCTTGTCTCAAATATTCGCTGGTAGCATACCATATTTCAATGGATTGACGTAATTTTTCTACCGCATGTACATTCCCATAATGATGGTGTCTTTCCAAAATTAAACTTTGTTGTTCAGCATCTTGGACTAACCACCCCTTAGAAGGTATTGTTAAAAGATCATCAATTCCTAATGAAATGGATGTAGCAGTGGCTTGCTGGAAACCCAAAGTTTTAACTTGATCCAGGATGTGTGATGTATATGCCATCCCGAAGTGATCTATTAATCTGCTAATAAGTCGTTTCATGGCAACTCCATCTATCACTTTATTGTGAAAGACCAGATCGGCCCGTTCTGCCATAAGTAAGTACCTCCCTATTCTGCTGAGTAGGATTCTACAATGGGTCTGAGTCAGTGATTTGAAAACTTCCTTTCCTCAATCTTGATTCACGTAGAAATTCAGGAATTATGATATCAGTAAAGCCCTAGCCAAATTCAATTCTCACCAGTATCGGCTAATTACTTAGTTTAGCTAGTGTATGAGTAAGCTCGACAAAACCCCTGTATGGCTTCTTCTATTTCTCGATAAAAATAAATATGACCAACGGTGGTTCGAATGTATATACAACGGGTTTCTTTTTTTACACCTCTTACTATTAAATAGTGTCTATAAATTTCATGGTAGGTACCAAAAGATTCATATTGGACTTCGATGGGAACTTCCCTTGAGC